TTGTATCAAGCTTTTTCATAACAATTTTTATTAGAGATGAATTTTGTAACATTTGACTTCGTACCACTGAAAAATTTAGCCTAATACTTAAAAAATAACCCAAAAAGTGAAATGAATGCTGGGATAATTGGTTTATATCAATCGTTCTTGGTTGAGACCAAATATCAAAATGACATTGCCATAAATAGATAAAATAGTATTTCCATTTATTTATCAAAAGAGGCGTATTCTTTGAAACCAGAATTGATTTTCCTTGATATCTAACATAATGGATGAAAGGATCCCTGAAGGATAATAAGGTATATGAGAAATTCTTAAGAAATATTTCTGCAAGATGTTCTATTTTTTCATAGAAAAAAATTCGCTCAAAAAAAACGCGAAAATATTTCAATCGTAACTGAGAGGATTTATTACGTAGAAAAAGAAAGATAGATTCGTATTCCCATACATATAAATTATATAGTAGTAAGAAAAATCTTGGATTACTTTTAAAAAAAAAAGTAGAAATCGATTTTTTTGGAGTAAAAAAACTGTTCTCGTCACAATAGTAATAAAAAAACAACCTTAATAAGTGAAAGAAAAAGACATCTTTTATCCAATATCGAAAGATTTGAACCAAGATTTCCAGATGGATAGGATAGGGTATTCTTATATCTGACTTATGATTGAAATATATAAATTTATCTTCGAAAAAAGGAAAAATGGAATGAATTGATCCCAAATTTGGATAAGATTTTACGATTTCTAACTCTTTTAAGGAAGATATATATAATTGTAGAGAAAATAGAATCTCTAGAACGACAACAAAACCTTCGAATATTATTTGAGAATAATAATTATTGTTATAACCCAAAAAAGGATTTTTGTTAGAATCATTAACAATAATGATCAAATGAGTCTGTTGATACATTCGAGTAATTAAACGTTTTACAATTAGTAAACTAAATTTCTTATTATAACCTACATTTTCCACAAAAATGGATCCACGACTATAAGCGAGTCCATAAATATACTCCCGAAAAAAAAGCGGGTATAGGATGTCCCGGTGGCGAGATCTATGGAGTTCTAAAAATACGCGATATTCCTCCATTTTAAAAAATCCTATTTAGTCAAATAAAGAATCAGAGATTCATTGGATTATCAAATGATACATAGTGCGATATGGTCAAAATAGGGAATTCTATATATAAATTTAAATATATAAATTAAAAACGAATTCTATATATTGTATATAGATACCTAGAAAACAAGCAAAACCTATCAACGGACTCGCTCTAATCGCTTTTTCCACCTAATTTTTGTTCTAGGATAACAAGCTAGTTAGGAATCCTTTATTTTTTTCAACCCAATCACTCTTTTGATTTTGGAAAAAAAATATCTTTATCAATATACTCTTTCTTTTACACATACACATTTCTCGCTATCCCCAAATTAAATGGAAAATTGCTTTATAGTTAGGACTCATAATAAAAATAAATAATTCATTCACAGGAAAAGCTTTTCCCACATAAAGCACTAACCTCTTTTTAACGTATAATTAGATGGGGTAATCATTCAAATACAAAATAAATGAAAGCTCGTTACTTTTTGTTTCCCTATAATTAGAGCCGCCAAGCTCTATCCCTTTATAAATTAAACCCAACTGAATTTTTTTGTTCCGAGCCAAGAATTCAAACAAAAATTTGGACCGGATACATATAAGAGTGAAATACTTTTCGAATTCGTGATTGATTGATACGACATGCTACTTTTTCCATTCATTCCCTTCTGGATCAGTCGTGGTTTTACAAACTCTACCGATGGTATGGACGAACCAATTGCTTCATAGAAATGTGTAAAAAATGGAGTCGCTCTTAAAAGCCGAGTACTCTACCATTGAGTTAGCAACCCCAAATACTATTTATTTATTAAATTTATAAATAGGGTGGGTGTGTATATCCAATCGCAATAAAAACAACACAAATAAAAGATTGAATTGTCTAAAAAAATATTAGACATTCAAAAATGGAAAAAACTCAAAATATCGAAGGCGAATAGATTCTCAACATAAAAATGAACAGATAAAACAAAAAATTTTCTGACAAAAAATAAAAAATGATAGACCACCCCTTGATATCCACTATTTACTATGTTATCCATTATACATTATTCTATATTAAATTTTTTTATTAATATATATGTATGTATTATTTCGTTTTTTATTTACCTCTCAATTCAAATTCAATTAATTACCTTTCAATCATAATCAAACAAATAAGGGATTCCTTGTTTTTGTATCGTAGAAAATCCACCATTTGATAAATTAAATGGAGCCTATAATTAACATAAGTAAATGGATCCATTTATTCACGATCGGATTATATTTATTTGATACACTGTTGTCAATATTAGTATTGAAAAAAAGAATAAATTGAGAAAACAAATAAAATGGAACAACCGCCCTATGTATGTTATGTGAAAAAACATCGAAAAACGAAATAGCCGTTTTCCCTTATAAATT